TCCAAGAAAAAAGGGTATTTATAGTTTGCATGGTCCAATCATTGGTATCGAAAATTTATACAATAAAATTAGGTAGGTTCTTAGTCTAGTATAGTTCCCTATCTATGATTCTGCTATGTACTAAAAGAATTTTATTGTAATGGAATAGAATATAGGAGGAATCGAATCCCTTATATGAGTAAAAAGAATAAGTACAGTTTTAAATGTTTTGCTTATGTACAAAGTAACAACCAACCATTCTAATTGGATCAGTGAATCATTTTTCAGTCATTCATTGAATGATAAATCACTACAAGTGAGGGAGATACACGATTTAAATAACGGAAAATCAAATATTTTAAAATTGTATCTAGAATGACCGGAAAGGTAGAAACAAGACCGGATATAATTTGATCATTATGAGCAAATCCAAAATCTTTGTAGACAGATCCAATCATTAGTTCCCAACCGTGGGGCGAATGGAATCCTATACATAAATCAGTTACTAAAAGAATGGAAAAGGCTTTGATTGTGTCGCTTAAGTTATATAGAAATTCTTGAACCCAATAGTTAAGAATAACAAGTTCTTCATTACCTAGCATAGAATAACCACTTAGAATAACGAAACAGATCATATTTGTCGAGAAGTGCAAAATCGTATGGATACAATCTTCATTGTGCATCTTGATCAATTGGATCGTTTCGTTGTAGATTCCGATACGAAGCTTTTGTAGATGTGTTCCCGGGTATTCCTTTATCATTTCGTCCAAGAGTAAGAGTTCCTCTAATTCTATGAATTTTTTTAGAATACTCTTTTCTTGAATATCATTCAAAAAAATTTCGGATTGCCTAGTATCCCACCAATTAGTAACCCAAGATTCCAGACTTTTAGTAAATGAGAGAGAGATCCACCAGGGCAAAAATACTATAGATGCAAGATATAGAAGGGGAATGAATGCTTTCTTTTTTGCCATTTTTTCGTCTTTGAATTTTTAATGAACTCACCCCATTCGTTGACGCTATATAATACTAACTAATATTCCTATCAAGGATCAGTTCTATTACAAGTTATCGAGCCCACGAATCTATTCCCCGCTTTTTTTGTGTATGATTCAGCGGTTAGTACTTGAATTTATAAATAATACAGAAATGGAATAAAAAAGAATCCACTTCGAATAAAGAGATTGTTTCCAAATCTATCACTTGCTAAAATTCGAAGAGAGCGACCCCTTTCAATAAAGAAATGCATGAAAGAGCCCCTTCAAGTAACAAATATTATTCAGATTTTGAAACGAAAGAACTCTCTTTCTATCAAAATATCCAATTTTTTGAAAAAAAAAAAAAACGACGCATAGTCCGGGAATAATTGAGAGAATTTTCTGAAGAATATTGTGATTCTGATAAAAAAAATGACTACCAAAACAAGACAAAAAAGCTATCGTTATAAGCATCCCAATCGTTTGGTAATTAAGAAGTACAAAAAAAAAGGGATAAAAAGAAAAATTGATTGACAAAACAAAAAAAAAGAGAATCTACAAGATATAATCTCTCTATTGAAAATAAAAAAAAGCATTCATTCTTTTCATTTAAGTTTCAATTCATTTTTTAAAATACTTCAATTGGTACACGCAAGAAATAAGCCAATTCAGCAGCTTTTTGCTCAAGTTCTCGTGGAGTCAAATTCTCATCAGTACGAGTCAAAGGAATAGCGCCATGGCCTCTGATTTCCATATAAAGGACACGACGAGCATAAATACCCTCTTTCACTTCTATTCTGATGGACTGGACGTCTTTCATAAAGAATTGGAGGAAGATGCGACGATTTTTTCCAGGAAATCCCCAACGAAAAATACACACTATTCCTTCTTTTCTATCGAACCGATCATAACCACTACCTACATTCCACGAAATTGTGCACCACAAATAAGAGCTAATAAAGAGACCCGCAATTCCGTAGAAAGACATCACGATCCCCTGTGGAAAAAAAATGATTTGCGTAGGCGGAAATAAAGATATCGAATTTCTACCAAGATAACTGGAAATTCCAACTAATAAAAACCCTAATGAACCTAAAAAAAGGATAAAGGCCCAGCAGAAATTACTTGTTTTTCGAGACCCTGCTATAAGTTCTATCCATATATGTTCTGATCGCCAATTCATACTAGATCTAGTTGCATTTTATTGAAATTGAGAGAATAACCCAAATTAATTTGACTTTTTGTGTGTTTCCGAAATAACTCCCATCAACTAGCACTATTCTGATGTGAACTTTTATTTTAGGAGTAATTCATCGAATTGGTTAGATATAAAATAATAATATCCATTTCGTATGATTTCCTATAAATATCCACATACATATAGATATATTCACTTTACATTTAAGGCATTCGCCCCGATCCCGATTTGATTTCGTTGCAAATAGCTATAATTTATTTACTCATATATCATGTTTACACACGAATAACAATAATAGTTTCTTTATGTTCGGGGGAAACCACATCACATATTTTATTCTAAGAAATAGATATCTGTGTTATGGTCTAAGTCTAAATCTTGAAAAAAAAAAAAAACAAAATAGATGAGATTTAGCCCCATCATATCGATATCTAAAAAATCTTGTTTTTTTGAATATGAAGAGATAAAGAAGCCATCGCAATTGCCGGCAATATTAGGCCCACGAAAGGCACAAAAAAAGAGGGTAAATTTGTCATAAAATGGATACCTGGATTTACTATTTTTACCTGTTATTGTTATATTGTTATTTATATTGTTATAAAGGTATCTTATAATCATTATTTATAATTCATATAGAATTATACTAAGCATATCTAAGTGAGTATATGTGATATAATAAAAAATATATAAATATAATAAAATAAGTGCAAGGAATGTCGAACTAAATAAATATAATTTTTCATCTTTCTACATGAAATATATATATATATGATAATCGCCTTTTTTATTATCTTGTTTTTGTCTTATAATTTGAATTTCATAAAATGGAATAAAATAAAGAAAGAGTTTCTTACAACTTCCTGAAAAATTTGTTACAATCTGATCCGGGAATAGGGAGTCTTAGTAAAACTGGGGGTTCTAAAAAAATATCGAAAGATGCAAGATTCTGTACTTTTCACTTTTAAATTTTCTATATTTGAATTATATACACATAAGAAGAGAACGTGAAATTCGCTTTATTCTCCTTGCCTAATTTTAATTTAGCGGAAGAAGGAATGCATTCTTTTTTTTTTTGATAGAGGTTTTTACTGATTAGTAATCGGGAATGTCGGTAAAAAAAAATGATCCGCATAATTATTTTTACAATTAAATCTTATGTTATCAAATGCTACCAAGCCAAAATCCATTCTACGGATTTTGGCTTTGATTTCTATAAACTAAATAACTACTCGTTTTATAAAAAAAAAATAATAATTTATATTTTGATTAATTAATATATTTTTTTTATTAAGGATCCACTTGATTGAATTTTGATTCAGAGAAAAGAAAGCGTGGAGCTGAAATAACTCACTCAGAACGTCTTTTAAAAGATTACGTGGTACGATTAGGTCGAATTGGCCCTTATGGAATAAATATTCAGCCGTTTGTGAGCCCTCAGGTACTGTCGTATTCAATGTTTGTTCAATTACTCTTTTACCCGCAAATGCAATGTAGGCATTGGGTTCGGCAATAATGATATCGCCCAACATACCAAAACTGGCTGTCACCCCACCAGTAGTAGGAGATGTAAGGATTGATACATAGAATAACTTTTTCTTTGATTGATAATCATATAAAGCGGAAGCTATTTTAGCCATTTGCATCAAGCTCAAACTTCCTTCTTGCATGCGTGCTCCTCCGGAAGCACACACTAGAATAAGAGGCAAAAACCGATTGGTAGCATATTCGATCAAACGAGTGATCTTCTCGCCAACTACGGAGCCCATACTACCCCCCATAAACTGAAAATCCATAACCCCAATTGCTATGGGAATACCGTTTAGTTGACCTGTGCCTGTTTGAACAGCCTCAGTTAATCCTGTTTTTCTTTGATAAGAATCAATACGATCTTTGTAAGATTCCTCTTCCAACGGAAATTCAATGGTATCCACAGAGACCATATCTTCATCCATAGGAACCCAAGTACCTGGATCAATCAAAAGTTCTATTCTATCTGAACTACTCATTTTCAAATGATGTCCACAGTGTTCGCAAATATTAATTTTTGATTTCAAAAATTTCTTATAATTTAATCCATAACAATTTTCGCATTGAACCCATAAATGCCTATATTTTTGAGTAAAATCTAGATCATTAGAATTTTCCGTTTCTGTTATAGTTAACTCACTACCAGCCGGACTCGTTTTTATACTTGAACTCTGGGTTTCACTACTATTTCTGCTTTCATCAAAAATGTAACTAGAAATGTAATTGTCATTGTAATTGACAATACCACTTAAAATGTAACTATCAATACAAATTTGAGAACGAAAATAGCTGTCAATACAGCTAGTAATGTGTTTATTCCAACTATATTTAGTATCATATATGTAAGGATCATAGTGGGGATCATCACTATTAGATACACTATTTAGATAACAGGAATTCCGAGAATTAGAAAAAGAGCTTTCTAGTTCACTTAGAAAAGAATGAGCATTGTCAATCTCAAAAATTTGATTTTCAATATCAAAACATATGAAATAACTGTCCCTATTATTATCCCTAACTAAAAAAGTATCATCAGGTACGAAATTATGAATGTCTCTAACGCCGACTAAATGATCAACATTACTGTAACTAGAATTGTCACTATCGCTCCCACTAAGAGTGTTTTTATCTATATCATTTCTAATCGGGTCTTCACTTACACTGGTATTTTCAATAGAACCAAGGCTGCCCATTGATTTACTTAGCCCATACCCGTATTCTAACTCCTTTTTTTTGGACAACATCGAGTTGAACCACCCTTTTTCCATAAAGCCTTGTTGCACATATTTACATGAAAAATACAATAGATGAATAGTCAT